ATAACTCAAATAGAAAAAATAAAAAAAGAGAACAAAAAAGAATTTATAATCCCAAATATCAGTTCTAACAAAAACAAAATGAGTTATGATGATAAAAAATTCGAATCGCCAAAAAATATTGGGCAGATATTAAAAAGAAGAAATACTCGACTAATCCGTAAATCACATTATTTTATAAATTTTTTTTTGATTGAAAGGATATACATAGATATCTTTTTAGGTATCATTAATATCCCGAATATCAATGCACAATTTTTTCGGGAATCAACAAAAAAAATCCTTAATAAATACATTTACAACGACAAAGATATTTCTAATAATGAAACAAATCAAGAAAGAATTTATAAAAAAAACAAAAGTCTAATTCACTTTATTTCGACTATAAAAAATTCACTTTCTACTATCAGTAATAAAAGTAGTAATAAAAACGCACAGACCTTTTTTGACTTATCCTACGTGTCACAAGCATATGTATTTTACAAATTATCACAACCCCTAGCCCTTAACTCATACTTATACAAGTTAAGATCCATTTTTCAATATAACGGAACATCTTTTTTTCTTAAGAATGAAATAAAGGATTATTTTGTTGGAATCCAGAAAATATTTCATTCCAAATTAAGACATAATTCTCTTCGAAATTCTGGAATGAATCAATGGAAAAATTGGTTAAAAGGTCATGATCAATATCATTTATCTCCGATTAGATGGTCTAGCTTAGTACCACAAAAGTGGCGAAATAGAGTCAATAAACACTCTATAGCTAAAACTAACCATTTAAAGAAATGCGATTCATATGAAAAAAACCGATTAATTCACTACGAAAAACAAAAAAATTTTGAAGGCGCCTCATTACAAAAGGAAAAAGAGAATTTTAAAAAACACTATAGATATGATCTTTTAGCATATAAATTTATATCATCTAAATCAATTAATTATGAAGATCAGAAAAACTCATCTATTTATGGATTACCATTACAAGCAAATAATAACCAAGAGATTATTTATAATTACAGCACACATAAACGAAAATTTTTTAATGTGCTAGGAGATATCCCTATCAATAATTATCTAGTCGAAGATGATATTATAGATATGGAGAAAAATCCGGACAGAAAATATTTTGATTGGATAATTCTCAATTTTTGTCTTAGAAAGAAAGTAGATATTGAGGACTGGATCAATATTGATACTGACACCACTAGTAATAAATATAGTAAGACTTGGGGGAATAATTATCAACTACTTGATAAAATCGATACGAAGGGTCTTTTTTATCTTACGATTCCTCAAAATCAAGAAATCAACCTATCCAATAAAAAAAAAATACTTTTTGATTGGATGGGAATGAATGACGAAATACGAAGTTGTCCCATATCAAATCTGGAACGTTGGTTTTTCCCAGAATTTTTTATACTTTATAACACGTATAAGATTAAACCATGGGCCATCCCAATCAAATTTATTCTTTTGAATTTGAATATAAACGAAAATGCTAGTGAAAATAAAAGCATCACGGGAAAGAAAAAAAGAGATATATCAATATTTTCGAATGAAAAAAAATATCTTGAATCAGAAAACCGAAATCAAGTAAAAAAAGAATCCGCAAGCCAAGCAGGTTTTGAATCATCTCTCTCAAAGCAAGACAAAGATATTGAAGAAGGTTTTGTGGGATCAGACATGAAAAAAGATCGAAATAAAAAACAATACAAGAACAATACGGAAGCGGAGTTTGATTTCTTCCTAAAAAGGTATTTGCGTTTTCAATTGAGATGGGATGATGTTTTAAATAAAAAAATGATCAATAACATCAAAGTATATTGCCTTCTGCTTAGACTGATAAATCCAAGAGAAATTTCTATATCCTCTATTCAAAGGGGCGAAATGAGCCTGGATATTCTACTGATTCAGAAAGATTTAACTCTTAGAGAATTGATGAAAAAGGGAATATTGATTATCGACCCAATCCGTCTGTCTATAAAAAATGAAGGACAATTTATTATATATCAAGCCATAGGTATTTCGTTGGTTCATAAGAGTAAACATGAAATAAATCAAAAGTACCTAGCAAAAAGCACTGTTGATAACAAGAATTCTGCTGAATTCATTACAAAATCTCAAAAAATGACTGGAAATAGAGACAACAATCATTATGATTTGTTTGTTCCTGAAAATATTTTATCCCCTAGACGTCGTAGAAAATTGAGAATTCTAATTTGTTTTAATTCGAGAAATGCTGCATTTTGTAATGGGAAGAAGGAAAACAGTCAAGTTTTGGATAAAAGCAAAAGAGACACAAATAAACTAATTAAATTAAAGTTCTTTCTTTGGCCTAATTATCGATTCGAAGATTTAGCTTGTATGAATCGATATTGGTTTGATACCAATAATGGCAGTCGTTTTAGTCTGGTAAGGATACATATGTATCCGCAAATTCGTTAGTTAATGGTAGATTTGTTTTTCCTATATTTCCCGTAGCATGATCTATGAAAACAAAGAAATGCACACATGCATTGCCTTACATTCCATTATGATACAAGATTCATTGACATATCAATTAGATCTATAAATGATCACCAAAATTTTCTTTTTTTCTATTTTAGGTCTAAATACATTTTTATCTTTTGTGAGTACCGAAAAGAAGATTTTGGTATACCTATTCGAATACAATTTTATTTGATCAAATTTGGAATTTTGTTAAAAATATTGTGTATACTAAATTAAACTGAATGGGATTATTATTATTGATCAATAAAACTACCTAACACTACAAAAAGGATAGGAAAAAGTGGGGGGGGGGACACATTTCATTTTATGGCAAAAAATTCATTCATCTCGGTTATTTCGCAAGAAGAAAAAGAAGAAAAAGGGGGATCTGTTGAATTTCAAATACGCAGCCTCACCAATAGGATACGAAAACTTTCTTCACATTTGGAATTGCACAGAAAAGACTATTTATCTCAGAGAGGCCTACGTAAAATTTTGGGAAAACGCCAACGGCTGCTATCTTATTTGTCAAAGAAAAATAGAATATGTTATAAAGAATTAATTAATCAGTTGGATATTCGGGAATCAAAAACTCGCTAATTTGAAAAAGCGGTTTGTTTTGAATTATTTGATTTATTAGATCTTGAATTTTAATGAACTTATTTTAGTTTTCAGCAATTCATGAAAGACTGAATCGAGGAAAAACCTATGAATATACCAGCTACAAGAAATGACCTCATGGTAGTAAATATGGGACCCCACCACCCATCAATGCATGGTGTTCTTCGACTCATCGTTACTCTAGATGGTGAAGATGTGATTGACTGTGAACCAATATTGGGCTATTTACACCGAGGGATGGAAAAAATTGCGGAAAACCGAACAATTATACAATATCTGCCTTATGTAACGCGTTGGGATTATTTAGCTACTATGTTCACAGAAGCAATAACCGTAAATGGCCCGGAACAGTTGGGAAATATTCAAGTGCCTAAAAGAGCCAGCTATATCAGAGTAATTATGTTGGAGTTGAGTCGTATAGCTTCTCATCTGCTATGGCTCGGTCCTTTTATGGCAGATATTGGTGCACAGACGCCTTTTTTCTATATTTTCCGAGAAAGGGAATTAATATATGATCTATTCGAAGCTGCCACCGGTATGAGAATGATGCATAATTTTTTTCGTATCGGAGGAGTGGCTGCTGATCTACCTCATGGCTGGATAGATAAATGTTTGGATTTTTGCGATTATTTTTTAACAGGAATCGATGAATATCAAAAACTTATTACACGGAATCCTGTTTTTTTAGAACGAGTTGAAGGAGTAGGCATTATTGGTACAGAGGAAGTAATAAATTGGGGTTTATCAGGACCAATGCTCCGGGCTTCTGGAACACAATGGGATCTTCGGAAAGTTGATCATTATGAGTGTTACGACGAATTTGATTGGGAAGTACAGTGGCAAAAAGAAGGAGATTCGTTAGCTCGTTACCTAGTCCGAATAGGTGAAATGACAGAATCCATAAAAATTATTCAACAGGCTCTGGAAGGAATTCCGGGAGGGCCATATGAGAATTTAGAAATCCGATACTTTGATAGAGAAAAGAATCCCCAATGGAATGATTTTGAATATCGATTTATTAGTAAAAAACCTTCTCCTACATTTGAATTACCGAAACAAGAACTCTATGTGAGAGTCGAAGCCCCAAAAGGAGAATTGGGAATTTTTCTGATAGGGGATCAGAGTGGTTTTCCTTGGAGATGGAAAATTCGCCCACCGGGTTTTATCAATTTGCAAATTCTTCCTCAGTTAGTTAAAAGAATGAAATTGGCTGATATTATGACGATACTAGGTAGTATAGATATCATTATGGGAGAAGTTGATCGTTGAAATGATAATTGATATGACAGAAATACAAGATATCAACTCTTTTTCTAGATTGGAGTTTTTAAAAGAGGTCTATGGAATTATATGGTTCCTTATTCCGATTTTGACTCTTGTATTAGGAATCACAATAGGTGTACTGGTAATTGTATGGTTAGAAAGAGAAATATCCGCAGGGCTACAGCAACGTATTGGACCTGAATACGCCGGTCCTTTGGGAGTTCTCCAAGCTCTAGCAGACGGGACAAAACTTCTTTTCAAAGAAAATCTTCTTCCATCGAGAGGAGATACTCGTTTATTCAGTATCGGACCATCCATAGCAGTCATATCAATTTTAGTAAGTTATTCAGTAGTTCCTTTTGGCTATCACCTTGTTTTAGCGGATCTCAATATCGGTGTTTTTTTATGGATTGCCATTTCCAGTATTGCTCCTATTGGACTTCTTATGTCAGGATACGGGTCAAATAATAAATATTCCTTTTTAGGTGGTCTACGAGCTGCTGCTCAATCAATTAGTTATGAAATACCATTAACTTTATGTGTGTTATCAATATCTCTACGTGTGATTCGTTGAGACATCAATTTTTCTCTATTTCTTCCTATATATTATTTTCTTTCTAGGAAAAGGGGTAGAATGAATTGAGTAGATATCTTCATTTTTTATTCATTATTCGGATTGATGAACTAAATCAGATAGTTGTATGAGTGAAAGAAAACAGCTTTTCTATAAATTCGCAGTAAAGATATTGAGTCTCATTTTCTATGTATAAGAGTTAGAGAGTTGAGCGGAAATAAACAGAAGCAGAAGATACCGTTTACCCCAAGATAGGTTGATTAGTCATCCTGACTTGAAGCGGGCTCAAAAGATCAACCATATTGAGTTTTCACTATCGTTTGTATGTATTTTCATATATGTATTACCATATTTCATACATGTATTACCATAAAGGGCGATTGAACAAAAACGAGTGGATAGGTAGAAACACCAAGATACGCAAAGGATTAGTAATGGAGATTATGTAAATTATCCAAAAGTAGACATTTCTACATAATACACAAAGAATACTAATTGGGGCTTTAAATTTGTAGAAGTGATCAGGCAGTACTCCCCACGATTCCGATCCAGAGTATGCTCCTATACGCCGATTAAATAAATGACTATTGGGAACGAAATAATCCTTTTTTTTTGTAAGTCCCCCTTTTTCATAAACAGAAAGAAGAATAGGAACGAAAAAATCGAAAGGAATACAAAAGAATAAAAAAGATCCTTTTTTATTCTTTTTTTCCTATATCCATATTTATATCGATACAATTCGTGTCATAATTCATGGATTAATGTACTGTATAATTTTTTTTCGTAAGTGAAAACGATGGGTTATTTATCTTTTTACAAGGAGTATTTTATTGAAGAATCAAGTTATTACTCAACAAAGAAAAATTTAAATGATTATGTAAATTTTTAAAGAAAGGATGAGATCAATTCAGAAGTACTTTTTTTGCGTATTCTTTATTATTAATTATTAATATTAATTTTTTTTAAGAATTATTAAAACATAACAGACAGAATTCGATTGGTCTAATTTTGGACCGTATGATAGATTTTAATCTTATCTATCTTATAACCAAGCAGCTCAAGATAAAACGGCCCGGTCCTTAGATTTTTTTATGGCCCTTAAGGAGCCGTATGAGGTGAAAATCTCATGTACGGTTTTGGAATAGCGATGGAAACAGTGATGGTACCACCGACTATGATTATCTAATAGTTCAAGTACAGTTGATATAGTTGAGGCGCAATCAAAATATGGTTTTTGGGGATGGAATTTGTGGCGTCAACCTATAGGGTTTATCGTTTTTCTAATTTCTTCCCTAGCAGAATGTGAGAGATTACCTTTTGATTTACCAGAAGCGGAAGAAGAATTAGTAGCAGGTTATCAAACCGAATATTCAGGGATCAAATTTGGTTTATTTTACGTTGCTTCCTATCTAAACCTATTAGTTTCGTCATTATTTGTAACAGTTCTTTACTTGGGCGGTTGGAATATCTCTATTCCGTATATATTTGTTTCGGATCTTTTTGAAATAAATCAACGATATGGAGTTTTGGGGGCGACAATTGGTATCTTTATTACATTAGCTAAAACTTATTTGTTTTTGTTCATTCCTATCGCAACAAGATGGACTTTACCTAGGCTAAGAATGGACCAACTGTTGAATCTTGGATGGAAATTTCTTTTACCTATTTCTCTCGGTAATCTATTATTAACAACTTCTTTCCAACTCTTTTCACTGTAAAGGAATATGATATTCACAACTTGGCTTAAACAAGAGAAATAAACAAACATCAAATTATTCATATATATTCACGATATGTTCGCTATGGTAACTGGGTTCATGAATTATGGTCAACAAACAGTACGAGCTGCAAGGTACATTGGTCAAAGTTTCATGATTACTTTATCCCACGCAAATCGTTTACCTGTAACTATTCAATATCCTTATGAAAAATTAATAACCGCGGAGCGTTTCCGCGGTCGAATCCATTTTGAATTTGATAAATGTATTGCTTGTGAAGTATGTGTTCGTGTATGTCCTATAGATCTACCCGTCGTCGATTGGAAATTGGAAACAGATATTCGCAAGAAACGGTTGCTTAATTACAGTATTGATTTTGGAATCTGTATATTTTGTGGTAACTGCGTTGAGTATTGTCCAACAAATTGTTTATCAATGACTGAAGAATATGAACTTTCTACTTATGATCGTCACGAATTAAATTATAATCAAATTGCTTTGGGGCGTTTACCAATATCAGTAATTGACGATTATACAATTCGAACAATTTTGAATTCTCCTCAAATAAAAAAGAAGTAAATCCCTTGATTAAAGAAAATTTTCGAATTACTAAGTACTAAGGTTTCTTTTGTTTGGTCACGCCCTACAAATCCCAACTATTCATTAGTTGGTAATAATAACGTCTTAATTTTGATTGAAAATCGAGTAATATATATAATTATTTCGAAATATAGTTTCTGATTGTAATTACTCTTTCAGATCAAGAATTAAATTAGTCCAATATCTGTACCCACATTAAGTCACATCCCTGAGGATTTCATTCAATTAGGAATTGATTATAAATCATAAAAAATTTTTTCTGGTCGAGTCTCAATAAGGTCATGAAAAACATTTCGATTTTTATCTCTTTTTTTACATATAATGGATTTGCCTGGACCAATACATGATTTTCTTTTAGTCTTTCTGGGATCAGGTCTTATATTAGGAGGTATAGGAGTAGTATTACTTACCAACCCAATTTATTCTGCTTTTTCATTGGGACTCGTCCTTGTTTGTATATCCTTATTCTATATTCTATTAAACTCTTATTTTGTAGCTGCTGCACAACTCCTTATTTACGTGGGAGCTATAAATGTTTTAATCATATTTGCTGTGATGTTCATGAATGGTTCAGAATATTACAAAGATTTGAATCTTTGGACCGTTGGGGATGGCGTTACTTTACTGGTTTGTACAAGTATTTTTGTTTTACTAATGAGTACTATTACGGATACGTCATGGTACGGGATTATTTGGACTACAAGATCAAACCAGATTATAGAGCAAGATTTGATAAGTAATAGTCAACAAATTGGAATTCATTTATCAACAGATTTCTTTCTTCCCTTTGAATTCATTTCAATAATTCTTCTAGCCGCTTTGATAGGTGCAATCGCTGTGGCGCGCCAGTAATAACTCTTAAATCTATAGAATTGGCAACAGCAATCCAAATGAAACTGCATTCTGTGTTATCACATCTATTTCTCTTCAATTCTAATTAAAGATTGTTTATGTCGAAAATATAAATTATTTTATTCGATCTATTACCAATCTATTTATTTGTTCCGTACTTTTTAGATTCTAGTCAATTGAATCCGTTGAACTGTTGTTCATATTATATTGAAATAAATCAAAATTTAATTGATAAGGAGTTGGTCAATGATGCTCGAACATGTACTTGTTTTGAGTGCCTACTTATTTTCTATCGGTATCTATGGATTGATCACAAGCCGCAATATGGTTAGAGCCCTTATGTGTCTTGAACTTATACTGAATGCGGTTAATATAAATTTTGTAACATTTTCTGATTTTTTTGATAGTCGCCAATTAAAAGGCAATATTTTTTCAATTTTTGTTATAGCTATTGCCGCCGCTGAAGCAGCTATTGGACCTGCTATTGTTTCGTCAATTTATCGTAACAGAAAATCAACTCGGATTAATCAATCGAATTTGTTGAATAAGTAGTATTAATCATAATTAATCATATAAATTAGAATATTCATAAATCCGAATTAGCATGTATTATGCATAATGTATGATCGTGTTTGCGAAAAAGTAAGAAATCAAAGTATCTTGGCTCCCTTACACGAGTCGGTCCAGAAGTAGATTGATTAAAAAAATTCTGGTAAATCATTGATTCATCTGGTGTCTAAATATATGATTCATTTATAAATTTACTAGATCGAAAATTTAGGATGTTTAAAAAATTTATAGATCCAATGTCACATTCAGTAAAGATTTATGATACGTGTATAGGATGTACTCAATGTGTCCGAGCTTGCCCCACGGATGTATTAGAAATGATACCTTGGGACGGGTGTAAAGCTAAGCAAATTGCTTCTGCTCCAAGAACAGAGGACTGTGTCGGTTGTAAAAGATGTGAATCCGCCTGTCCAACGGATTTCTTGAGTGTTCGAGTTTATTTATGGCATGAAACAACTCGAAGTATGGGGCTAGCTTATTGATACGTTTCAGAAAACCTTACTTGAATATATTTAATTTTTTTTTTTTACCACCAAAAACCCGCGCTCCAAAATATATTATTTTGAGCGCGGGTTTTTCTGGTCCAAGTGTATCTTGTTTTTACCACGAATGATTTTCCTTGGTTAACGATAGTTGTAGTTTTGCCAATATCTGCGGGTTCTTTAATTTTCTTTCTCCCTCATAGAGGGAATAAGGTAATTAGGTGGTATACTATTTGTATATGCATAATCGAACTCCTTCTAATAACCTATACATTTGGGTATCATTTCCAATTGGACGATCCATTAATCCAACTGACAGAGAATTATAAATGGATCCATTTTTTTGATTTTTACTGGAGATTGGGAATAGATGGAATTTCTATAGGACCTATTTTACTGACAGGATTTATCACTACTTTAGCTACTTTAGCGGCCCGGCCGGTTACTCGAGATTCCCGATTATTCCATTTCCTGATGTTAGCAATGTATAGCGGTCAAATAGGACCATTTTCTTCTCAAGACCTTTTACTTTTTTTCATCATGTGGGAGTTAGAACTAATTCCCGTTTATCTACTTCTATCCATGTGGGGCGGAAAGAAACGTTTGTATTCAGCTACAAAATTTATTTTGTACACTGCGGGAGCTTCTGTTTTTTTATTAATAGGAGTTCTGGGTATTGGTTTATATGGTTCTAATGAACCAACATTAAATTTTGAAACATCAGTTAATCAATCGTATCCTGTAGCACTGGAAATAATTTTTTATATCGGATTTTTTATTGCTTTTGCTGTCAAATCGCCGATTATACCCTTACATACATGGTTACCAGACAC